AACCCAGGTATTGTAGACATTCCCTCATTTCCATCTCGGAGCATTTTTAATTTCCCATTTATAAAAAAATCCCATTATTCGCTCATTCTTCATAGAATCATATAGATGATCTAGCAATGATGGAATTTTTATTCTGTTTACTGAATCACATGAAATTTAACCCAACTCCATATCTGGAATAGAATGTATGAAATACGTATGAACTATGAACGGGGGAATAAAGAAAATTTTCTACTCAAATTGGAATTTGAGAAACAGATACAAATGAAAAAAATTGATAAAACATTCCTAGAAACAGAATTCTGCTACTTAGACTTACTAAGGTATGGAATTTTGTATAGAATATCAAAATAGATTCAATTTCTACCATTATTATGATATTACATATTATTACATATTCCAATCTGCTTGAATACCAGAAAAAATCAATGGATTCGGCATTTGATCTTTTCGATAAGATAAAAACAGAAAACTCATAAACAATATAATATAGAGTCGATTTTTTAGTACTTAACCACGTTTATAGATTCCATTGTTCAAAAAAGGATTCAAAGAGAAGAGGTGTTTTACCTATAGAATTTTTAGCATACGCGTAAGATTGTGAAGTGTATAAGAAGGGTTGTATTTATTAAACAGATACAGGCGGATAGATATATCTATCTATATATACGTCTTCCCCTTTATTGCCCTTCTATTTTCATTTTTTATTCCATGAAAATGAAAATTTGAAACACGAAAATTTCCTGAGAATTCCCCATAGGCAACATATATAAATAAGATAACCAATTAGATATCTGTGTAACAATTTTTGTTCTGGGGTTTACATATACTCATATATATTGTTATAATTGAAATTGAAAATACTGAATAAACACTGATTAGTTATGTATCAATTTTTCTTTTCTTGTGTCATTAGGAAAACACAATTTGATATTCAAATCCAAGACTCATTCATGAATTCGAAGCCAGGAGTCAATAGTTAATGGTTCAAATTTGTCATCAACCTGTTCTTTTGTGACTAAAAATCCACATTTGGCTTTTCAATATAAAAGTTAGGGGAAGCTTTTAGGCATTGCGTTTGTGTGTTTTGAGATACTATACAATCAATCGAAGGAGTGGATCAAATCCAATCAAAAAGAAGAAAGGGCTCTTCTTTTCGGAAAAGAATTAAGAAAAAAATAGGCTTCAAGATACAAGTACAAAAAAAGAGGTTCAGTAATCCAACCTTAGGCAGGAAAATTTTCATCTTTTTTTTGTATTATTTTGGCGATATGGCCGAGTGGTAAGGCGGGGGACTGCAAATCCTTTTTCCCCAGTTCAAATCCGGGTGTCGCCTGATCAATAAAAGACTCGAAATCTTTTATTCTGTTCTGTTGATATGATATATAACTCACCGAATTATTCCCCGGCAGCAGAAACGGATTGTGCATTCGGTCTGGAGGTTTTCTAAAAGATTGTAAATCTTTGCATCTAGGATTAAAGATGCTAATGGTGGAAGGGCTATCACGACTTCCCGATCCCCCTCTATTCTACTACTAATGTAGTGTATACTGGCTGAGTCTTGAATTCCGTTGGATAGACAGATACGAAATCTAATTAAATTATGAGTGAGTGTTCACGTTCAATATTAGACTGAATGGAGAATAAAATTTACTTCTATAGAGATAAAAACGGGCAAAAAGAATAGGCCTTATTATTCCTATATGTTCCATTAGTAACATTCCCTTAAGATGTCATTGCATATTTGACTTATGTTTAGTCTTTCCCAATTAGAAGTCGTATAGGAATTTAGTAGAAGTTATTGGGATTAGTTCATCAACAGTGTTCGGTCAGAGTCCCTTTTTGACTCTTCGCCGTAGATTCCACTATTATTAATGAGCAATAATGGAGTAATTCCTTCATAGAGATAGGGGACATAATTCACATGGATATAGTAAGTCTCGCTTGGGCTGCTTTAATGGTAGTCTTTACTTTTTCCCTTTCACTCGTCGTATGGGGAAGAAGTGGACTCTAGAGGTACTACGAATTGATTGAGGAATCAAACCGTATCAATTGTTTTCTAGATCGTTCTGCAACACGTTTTGAACTATTTTTAAAATATCTTCATTTAGGACTTACATTAGATTCTAGTGGAGTAATGTATTCTATGACTAAAATTCTTTCAATCAAAGAGATATTTCAATGATTCCCATATTTGTATCTCGAAAGCAAAGGGATACAGCCGATTGGAATTTTATTCCAACCAACTTCTTCCTAAATTTTATATTTCAATGAACGGGCTCTTCCCAGAATTATAGATGGATACTAAAGAAGGCCCGACCCCCCTTTTTTGTTTCCCTATTTACTTTTCCTGCTCAAAAAGGAATTTGTTAAGTGTATACACAATTTCTATGAGAAAAAATTAGACATAGTAGTTGTCTAACGAGATACTATGCATAATAAGATCTTGCCTTGGGCGAGTCACATATTGCGCACCTACCGATTCTTTTTTTATTTTCGA